TCGAAATTGTTGATTTATTAACTTTCATCAGTGAATTTGGAAAAATAGACGAAGAAAAAGGTAAAAAATCAGAATCGAATTTCATTTCGGGGGCTCTTTCTGTATTTTCAGACGAAAAAGAAGTAAGAATAGACGAAGAGGGAAAAATAGACGAAGAAAAAGGTAAAAAATATTTAGAATATTTAGAAAATATAATTGAAACTGATACTGATGATGAAAATATTCATGAAAATATTGATGAAGATTCGATACAAGAAATCCGTAAAAAAGCGTCTCGATGGAGATACAATTCAACCAGCGAGTTGGACCAAGCATATGGAGAACAGGAAAAAAAGGAACCAATCTATAATGAAATTCGCTCAAGAGACGCCAAACGTGTAATAGTTCTGACAAAAGAGAAGCAGCAGCAGGAGCCTGATGATGATGATGATGATGAAACAGAGGAACCAAGCGATATAGACAAGATAATCTTTCCAGAACGTGAAGATTATCGCCGAAACCTAATCTGGGGTTCTATACGTGCTCAAAGACGTAAAATAGTTAATTGGAAAACGTTTCAAGGACGTGGGCATTCCCCTCTTTTTCTTGACAGAATAAAAAACTTACGTAATTATTTTGTTGATTTCTTTCTTGATTTCTTTTTTGATATTGAAGATTCCTTTGCAAAAATTTTGAGAATTATTAGAAATTTGCTAATTTTGCTAATAAAGCCAATAAGTAAAGGGTTAGCATTCCAAATTTTAGAACAGAGAGAAGAGCAGCAAACAAATAGAGAAGAAAAAAAAAACAGAAAGAAAGACGAAAAAAATGAAGAAAATAAAAAAACTGAGGAAAATAAAAAAACTAAGAAAAATAAAAAAACTAAGAAAAAGGAAAAAACTGAGAAAAAGGAAAAAACTGAGACGGAAACTGATCGAAGGCAACGACTATGGATATCCGAGTTCTGGACAATCATTGAATATGCGCAAGAAGCGAGAGGTTGCTTATTACTAACTCAGTCTTTTATTAGAAGAAAGATTATAATACCTTCATTGATAATAGTGAAAAATATTGGACGTATGTTACTATTTCAACGTCCTGAATGGTATGAAGATTTAGAGGACTGGAAAAAGGAGTCACATGTTAGATGTACCTATGAGGGTCTTCCATTATCCGAAACAGACTTTCCGGAAGATTGGTTGGAAGAGGGTATTCAGATAAAAATCTTATTTCCTTTCCGTCTGAAACCTTGGCACGTACCTAAAGATAGAAATCGAAAAGAAGAAGAAGTAGAAAAAGTGGATTTTTGTTTTTTAACAGTTTATGGAACTGAAACCTACCTTCCTTTTGGTCGTTCCCGAGTACCACCCGCCATTGTTGAGTCCTTTTTTAACCCTATTTTTCGGGAACTCAAGAGAAAAATGAGAAATTGCAAAAAGAAGATTTTTCAACTTGTAAAAATGCTTTTTCAAAAAGTGAAAGGAAAAACAAAATTCCTTCCAGAAGTTGCACTAAAAGTTGCACGAAAAGTTTCAACTTTTGCAATAAAATGGTTTCGCAAAAGTATCATTTTGTGGAAAAAGATAAGAGAAGATTTGAAAAAAATACAAGAACTCTCAAAAGAAGTAAAAGTAAAAAAAGTAATAGAATTCTTAAAAACAAATCCAAATTTCTTATTATTTCGATCAAAACAATTTTTACTTTCAAGAGAGGTAGAAGTATATGAATCAAGTGAAACTAAAAAAGAAAGAGATCCCATAACCAGCAATCAGATGATTCCTGATCAAATTTCATCTCCAAGTTCGACAAATTCAGAAAAAAAAATGAAGGATCTTACTAATAGAGCAAATAAAGCTAGAAATGAAATCGAAAGAATTAGAAAAGAGAAAAAAAAAAAAAAGATGAGTCTTAAGAAAACAAGTTCTAATGCTAAAAGATTGCAAAGAATAAAGGATCGATTAATCCGTAAATTACCCGTTTATTTGAAATTATTCATTCAAAGAATATACACAGGTATTTTTTTCTCTATCATTAATATTCGCAGAATGAGTAAAAAATTATTTCTTGAATCAAGAAAAAAAATTCTAAATAAATCCATTCAAGATCAAGAAATAAATAGAAAAGATCAAACTCCTTTTATTTATACTATAAAAAAGATAAAAGAGTCCCTTTATACTATTTATACTAATAATAGTAAGAAAAATTCACATATTTTTTATGACTTGTCCTACTTGTCACAAGCATATGTATTTTACAAATTATCACAAATCCAAGTTAGTAATTTGGATAAATTCAAATCAGTTCTTCAATATCAAGGAATCCCTTTTTTTCTTAGGTCTGAAATAAAAGATTCTTTGAAAACACAAGGAATAGTTCATTCTAAATTAAGGAATAAGAGACTTCCGAGTTCGGAAATGAATCAATGGAAAAACTGGTTAAGAGGGCATTATCAATACGATTTATCTAAGACCAGATGGTCTAGATTAATACCACAACGATGGCGAAATAGAGTTCATCGTATGGTTAAAAGGAAAAATTTCAACAAAAGGAATTTATATGAAAAATATGAAAAAGATCAATTAATTGATTACAAAAAAGAAAATATTTGTGAAGTCTCGAATCTAAATCAAAAAGATGAAAATTTTGTAAAATACTGTAAATATGATCTTTTATCATATAAATCTATTAATTCTGAAAATAAAAAGGACTTCTTAATTTCTAGATCGCCGTTTGATAAGCCTTCTTTTAATTCCAGCACAGCTCTTTTTGATCTGTTGATGGATCTAATGGGGGAGACCTCTATCTCTATCAAGAACAATATCAATAATTTTATAGGAACAGACGATATTCCATATACGGAAAAAACTCCCGATAGAAAATATTTTGATTGGAAAATGATCCATTTTGGTACACAAAAAGGCGATATTGAGAACTGGATCACGATCGATGTCAATAGGAATCAAAAATACAATAGGAAGCAAAAGACTCCGATTTTGACTATTTTTACTAATAGTTATGTTAGTAATTATTTTCAAATAATTTATAAAATTGATAAAAAAACTAAAGAAATAATTTTGAATTTGGATTTTATTAGGATTCCAGAAATGAATCCATCAAACTCCTCCAAAGGATTTTTGGATTGGATGGGGATGAATGAAAAACGTCCCATATTGAAGATGAGTTTTGATTTCTTCCCAGAATTACTCTTACTTTATAATGTATATAAAACGAAACCTTGGCTTATACCAAGAAAATTACTTCTTTTAGATTTGAATAATAATGAAATTGATGCAGATAATAATGAAATTAATGCAGATAACAAAAAGAATGAAAAAAAAGAAGAAAAAAAAGAAGAAGAAAAAAAAGAAAAAAAAGAAGAAGAAAAAAAAGAAAAAAAAGAAGAAGAAAAAAAAGAAAAAAAAGAAGAAGAAAAAAAAGAAGAAAAAAAAGAAGAAAAAAAAGAAGAAAAAAAAAAAGATTCTGCGGAATCGACCACGAAAAAAGGTAAAAAAGGTAAAGGTAAAAAAGGTAATAGTAAAAGGCAAAGACAAGAAGAAATGGAGGCAGCCTTAAGACGTTATTTGCATTTTCAATTGAACTGGCACCCGGACTTCGGTCCAGATGCACATGAAAAAATCGAGGTAAATTGGGAGGTATGTTCTTTGCTGTATAGACTATTCGACGATGAAGATCCAAATCCAAGAAAAGGAACAGCAAGAGATCCATTAAGCATGCTTCGATCCTCGATTTACAGTGGAGAACTGTCTCTTCCTCTACTGCGAACGTCGATTCGTAAGATTAAAAATTTGGAAGCATTGCTGAAAAAGAAAGAGGGAATGTTTATTATCGAACCCATTCGCCAGTTTAGAAAAAAGAACGGGCAGTTTATTATGTATCAAACCATCGGTATTTCATTGGTTCATAATAATAAGCACGAACTTTATCAAAAATACCGAGAAAAAAGATATGGTTCTAAGACGAATTTTGATGAATCTATTCCACCACATGAAAGAATAACAAGAAATGATGAAAGAATACCAACAAATGATGAAGATGAAAGAGAAAGAAGGAACAAAAGACTAACAAGAAATTATGAAAGAATAAGAAGAAATGCAGACAAAAATCATTTGGATTTGCTTGTTCCGGAAAATATTTTCTCATTTAGGCGTCGTAGAAAATTAAGAATTCTAAACTGTTTGAATTCAAAGAATAGGAATGATGTAGATAGAAATCCTGTATTTTGCAACGAGAAGAATAGCAGCCAAGACCTTGATAGAGAGAAAAATCTATTAATGAAATTGAAGTTTTTTCTTTGGCCTAATTATCGATTGGAAGATTTAGCTTGTATGAATCGCTATTGGTTTGATACCAATAATGGCAGTCGTTTCAGTATGTTAAGGATACGTTTGTATCCACGATTGAAAATTCGTTGATAGTCTATTTTTCCTATATATCCTATTTCCTATATATCCTCTACTAGAACTAGAATAGGATATATAGGATATATGACAATGAATATATCAATTCAATCTAGAAATGAATCATATCGATTTTTATCGAAAATCACGACAATTTCAACTTCTTAACTTGATTTCTTCAATTTAGGTCTAAATTCTTCACTTTTGTGAATATTGTAAATACAAAAATGTCCCAACCCTTTTCTCTCCCTATCGAAATCCAATTTTCAATTGGATTAATTCGTTTGAATTGAAAAAATTAGGAGTTGATAAAGAAATTTGGATTCGAATTTTATGATATATTATATATCACATTCAAACGAACGACATTATTATTACTATTACTGATTTGATAAAATTCATATCTGTAAATATAAAAAGAGGGGACAGTTTTTATGATAAGAAATTCATTCATTCCTATTATTTCTCAAAAAGAAAACAAAGAAAACAGAGGGTCCGTTGAATTTCAAGTATTGAGTTTTACCACTAAGATAAAGAGACTTACTTCACATTTGAAATTACACAAAACAGACTATTCAGCTGAGAGAGGTTTACGACAAATTTTGGGAAAACGTCAAAGACTACTGGCTTTTTTGTCAAAAAAAAAAAAATAGAGTAAATTATTAAGAATTACAAGAATTAATTACTCAGTTGGATATTCGAGAGACAAAAAGACAAAAACTCATTAATTTGAGGAATGATATAATTGGATTAACTTCTTTTTACTTTCAACAATTCATGGAAGAATGGCTCGGTAAAAAATTTATGATTGCACCAACTACAAGAAAAGACCTCATGATAGTCAATATGGGCCCTCATCACCCATCAATGCATGGTGTTCTTCGACTTATCGTTACTCTCGATGGTGAAGATGTTATTGATTGTGAACCCATATTGGGTTATTTACACAGAGGAATGGAGAAAATTGCGGAAAACCGAACAATTCTACAATATTTGCCTTATGTAACACGTTGGGATTATTTAGCTACTATGTTCACAGAAGCAATAAGCGTAAATGGACCCGAACAACTAGGCAATATTCAAGTACCTAAAAGGGCTAGCTATATCCGAGCCATTATGTTAGAATTGAGTCGTATAGCTTCCCATTTGTTATGGCTTGGCCCTTTTATGGCAGATATTGGGGCACAGACCCCTTTCTTCTATATTTTTCGAGAACGAGAATTCATATATGACCTATTCGAAGCTGCCACCGGTATGCGTATGATGCATAATTTTTTTCGTATCGGAGGAATAGCTGCTGATCTACCTCATGGATGGATAGATAAATGTTTGGATTTTTGCGATTATTTTTTAACAGGGGTTGTTGAATATCAAAAGCTTATTACACGGAATCCCATTTTTTTAGAACGAGTTGAGGGCGTAGGCATTATTGGAGCAGAAGAAGCACTAAATTGGGGTTTATCAGGCCCAATGCTACGAGCTTCCGGAATACAATGGGACCTTCGTAAAATTGATCATTATGAGTGTTACGACGAATTTGATTGGAAGGTTCAATGGCAAAAAGAAGGGGATTCGTTAGCTCGTTATTTAGTACGAATCAGTGAAATGACAGAATCCATAAAAATTATCCAACAGGCCCTGGAAAGAATTCCAGGGGGGCCCTTTGAGAATTTAGAAATCCGACGCTTTGATAGAATAAAAGATACTGAATGGAATGATTTTGAATATCGATTTATTAGTAAAAAACCTTCTCCAACTTTTGAATTGTCCAAACAAGAACTTTATGTAAGAGTTGAAGCACCAAAAGGAGAATTGGGAGTTTTTCTGATAGGAGATCAGAGTGTTTTTCCTTGGAGATGGAAAATTCGCCCACCGGGTTTTATCAACTTGCAAATTCTTTCTCAGTTAGTTAAAAGAATGAAATTGGCTGATATTATGACCATACTAGGTAGTATAGATATCATTATGGGAGAAGTTGATCGTTGAAATGACAATTTATAATACAACAGAACTACAAGCTATCCATTCTTTTTCAAGATTGGAATTCTTAAAAGAAGTCTATGGGATCATATGGGTGCTTATCCCTATTTTGACTCTTGTATTAGGAATCACACTAGGTGTACTAGTAATCGTTTGGTTAGAAAGAGAAATATCTGCAGGGATACAACAACGTATTGGACCTGAATACGCCGGCCCCTTAGGAATTCTTCAAGCTCTAGCAGATGGTACAAAACTGCTTTTCAAAGAGAATCTTTTTCCATCTAGAGGGGATACTCGTTTATTCAATATCGGTCCATCCATAGCAGTTATATCAATTTTACTAAGTTATTCAGTAATTCCTTTTGGTTATCGCCTTATTTTAGCCGATCTTAGTATTGGTGTTTTTTTATGGATCGCTGTTTCAAGTCTTGCTCCCATTGGACTTCTTATGTCGGGATATGGATCAAATAATAAATATTCCTTTTTAGGTGGTTTAAGAGCTGCTGCTCAATCAATTAGTTATGAAATACCATTAACTCTATGTGTATTATCAATATCTCTACGTGTGATTCGGTGAGACAGAAAAATTCCCCTATTTCTTTTCTTTCTAATAAGTTCTAGTAAGAAAGTGAAATGATTAAGAAAGTGAAATGATTAAGAAAGTGAAATGATTTATATATTCTTTTTTATTCAACATTTGGATTTTGGGTTGATGAACTAAACCAGATAGTTATATGAGTGAGATAAAACAGCTTTTTTAATTTGCAGTTAGTTGGATTGAATCTCATTTCCTATGTACAAGAATGAAATGAAAGTAAATATAAGCAGTCGATACTGTTTACCCCAAGATTGGTTGATTAGTCATCATAGCTTGAAGCGGGTTCAAAAGATCAACTTATGGAACTTTTACTATCTAGTAACATAGGTGGATTCCCATAATGGAAGGTTAACAAAAATGAGTGGATGGTTAGGAAGACCAAGATACACAAAGGATTCATTAGTAATGGAAATTCTGTAAATTATTCAACAGGATATTTCTCTACCTAAAAAGGAATTCAAATTGGGGCTTTAAGTTAGTAGAAACGATTAAGAAGTACTCCCCATGATTCGATCCAGAGTATGT